ATAATAAAAGAAAACTATTTAATAGAGAATTCAATAGAAAATAGAAATCTAATAATAAAATAATAATATAATACTACTTATATATCTTATTATATATCTTATAGATAACTTATATATAAGAAATAATATATAGATAAAATATAGATAAACTAAAGCAAGTCAAGTTTTTTTTAAGCTTTCGCAAAACGATCACAATTGATACAAGTAGATTTTTCAGTAAAGTACTAAATTAGTAATATTCCTAGCTCTAAAGCCCACTCCTTCCCCATACTACAAGTGAAAGAGAAAATGTAAACACTACCATTAAAGCAGCCCAAGCGAGACTTACTATATCCATGCGAATGATGTCCCCTATCTCTATGAAATGAAGGAATTATTCCATTATTGATTCATAATCATAGTGGAATCAATGGTGCAGAGTCAAAATAGGATTCTTACTTATGGCTTTTTATGAAATAATTTCATGAATCCACTCATAAAAAGTTCCAATTATTTCTTCTTTCTATTTCAATAGAAAGAATTGGAAAAAAAAAGAAAATATACAAATAGAAAGAAGAGCCATTCAACCATTCTGATGAAATTTATGAGCAGCACTCAGAGCCTCTAGGGAGTCTTTATAGTCTTTTTTAGAATCCTTTCTTCAACCTTAGTAGCCAAAACGGAGTGTCTCTTAGGAACCTTTGGATACCAAGATTTCCGACTTCTTACTTTCATAGTTCTGATGCCCAGAATGAATTCTCACTATTTCTTTTATTTGATTCAATTCAGAATAGCCCAAACCAATCATTAATAAGATTGGGTTGCTTCAGATTTATTGGTGCCTTTTTGAGCCACACTCAGAACCCAGATTTTGAGAAAAAAGATGACAGTCTTTTATAGGCCCTATGGGTTCTCAAAATCAAGTATCAACAGACCTAGCCCTTGCCTATGCTTTTGCGGGGCAAGAATTCGTCAAGTTCGATCAAAAAATTCCAAGTATTTTTTTGTTGATCAGGCGACACCCAGATTCGAACTGGGGATAAAGGATTTGCAGTCCCCCGCCTTACCACTTGGCCATGCCGCCAAATTCCATCCAAAATGGATAAATAAATAAAAAAATTCTATAATTCTATTTATATATATATATTCTTATACTTATATTCTTATTCTCTTTTCTTTTTCTATAATCTATAATTATATTATTATTCTATTTCTTTTCCTCTCCTCATTTTGTTTTGATTTGAATTTTTTACTTTCTTAATTTCTTTTATTTTTTGATCTTGAATCCCATTGTACTTATTTTTTTTTTCCAAAAAATAATTCCTCTTTTTTATTGGATCCTGTTTCTATCCTGTTTCTATTCTTTTCTTCGATTGATTTTATCTCAAAACACGCGTCGCTTAAAAACTTACCTTCTCTTTTCACTTTTCTATAGAAAAGTGAAAAGATTCCCGGCCCGGTCACAGACTGTAAAATGCAGGGCAATTTAGAATAATTCACTCTTTACTTCATTCACTATTTACTTATGAATCTTTTACTCTTACTTACTTTTCTTACTTTGAATTAGTGAACGGCTCTTAATTTTGTATCTCCATTTGTATTACCTTAATGGATGCAAAATCCAATTGATTTACGACTAATCATTATCTATTACATTATCAATTAGAATTATAAGAAAATATATGTGTATATGTAAACCCCAGAACAGTGTAAACTCCAGAACAGAAATTTTTATACTTATACATGGATACCGAGCCCAGGTCTATTTCTTATGCACATATCCCTATATAGGATCATCGTGCTTGAATATTTCATTGAATATTGAATATGAATAGAAGATAGACATTATGTATAGAGTGCGACCTAACCTATGTTAAACCAAGTTCAATTATGATAAAAGATGTGATATACGAATAGCTATATTGGCATGTACTTCCTAAAGATTACTCCTATGACTATATACGTACGCAATTCCATTGTGTTTTAGAAATTATACTACCAAAAAAAGATTTGTGAATTCCTTTTTGAACATTCAATTGTGTGTCCTAAAAAAAGGGAAACTCTATGCTGTTCCTGATTCTTCTGTTTTTATCTCATTCATAGAGAGCAGATTGAATCCTAAATTCATTGATTTTTTATTTTTTTGCACCCTGATCATAATATCATAATAAAAGAATTAGGTATAAATTGGATCAATTTTGATATCCGATAAAAGACTCCATCATCCTAAGTGACAGAATTTTTCCCGGGAATGCTTTCTAAATTTCCATTTCTTTCTATTTGTACCTGGCTCAAGCTCAAATTCGAACTTGCATCGAAAATGCCCTCCATTTCTCTGTCTTGCTTCCGTTCATACGTATGATATATATGGATGGAGTTGACTAAAATTTTATGTGATTCAGTAAACAGAATATCCATTCCATCATTGCTAGATCAATCGGTAGGGTTCGATGAATAGTGAGCCAAGCCAATAATGGGATTTTTTCAATAAAGAGGAAACTTAAGATTAAGATGATCCAGAATGGAAATGAGGGAATGTCCACAATACCTGGATTTAGTCAGATACAATTTGAGGGATTTTGTAGGTTCATTAATCAGGGCTTGACGGAAGAATTTCATAAGTTTCAAAAAATTGAAGATAGAGATCAAGAAATTGAATTTCAATTATTTGTGGAAACATATCAATTGGTAGAGCCCTTGATAAAAGAAAGAGATGCTGTGTATGAATCACTCACATATTCTTCTGAATTATATGTACCCGCGGTATTAATTTGGAAAACCAGTAGAAATATGCAAGAACAAACCATTTTTATTGGAAACATCCCTATAATGAATTCTTTTGGAACCTCTATAGTAAATGGAATATACCGAATTGTGATCAACCAAATATTGCAAAGTCCCGGTATTTACTACCGTTCAGAATTGGAACATAACGGAATTTCTGTCTATACCAGTACTATAATATCGGATTGGGGGGGAAGGTCGGAATTAGAAATTGATAGAAAAGCAAGGATATGGGCCCGCGTAAGTAGAAAACAAAAAATATCTATTCTAGTTCTATCATCAGCTATGGGTTCGAATATAAGAGAAATTCTAGAGAATGTTTGTTACCCTGAAATTTTCTTGTCTTTCCCAAATGATAAAGAGAAAAAAAAGATTGGATCAAAAGAAAATGCTATTTTGGAGTTTTATCAACAATTTGCCTGTGTAGGGGGGGATCCGGTATTTTCTGAGTCCTTATGCAAGGAATTACAAAAGAAATTTTTTCAACAAAGATGTGAATTAGGAAAGATTGGTCGACGAAATATGAACCGGAGACTTAATCTTGATATACCCCAAAACAATACATTTTTGTTACCACGAGATCTATTGGCTGCTGTGGATCATTTGATTGGAATGAAATTGGGAATGGGTACACTTGACGATATGAATCACTTGAAAAATAAACGTATTCGTTCTGTAGCAGATCTATTACAGGATCAATTTGGATTGGCTCTTGTTCGTTTAGAAAATACGGTTCGAGGAACTATATGTGGAGCAATCAGGCATAAATTGATACCGACTCCTCAAAATTTGGTAACTTCAACTTCATTAACAACTACTTATGAATCGTTTTTTGGCCTACACCCTTTATCTCAAGTTTTGGATCGGACTAATCCGTTGACACAAATTGTTCATGGGCGAAAATGGAGTTATTTGGGTCCTGGAGGATTGACGGGGCGAACTGCTAGTTTTCGGATACGAGATATCCACCCGAGTCACTATGGACGTATTTGTCCAATTGACACGTCCGAAGGAATCAACGTTGGACTTATTGGATCATTAGCTACTCATGTGAAGGTTGGTTATTGGGGATCTATAGAGAGTCCGTTTTATGAATTATCTGAGAGATCAAAAGAGGCACAGATGGTTTATTTATCACCAAATAGAGATGAATATTATATGGTAGCAGCGGGAAATTCTTTGGCCTTGAATCGGGGTATTCAAGAACAACAGGTTGTTCCAGCTCGATATCGTCAAGAATTCCTGAGTATTGCATGGGAAGAGATTCATCTTAGAAGCATTTTTCCCTTCCAATATTTTTCTATTGGGGCTTCCCTCATTCCTTTTATCGAGCATAATGATGCGAATCGAGCTTTAATGAGTTCTAATATGCAGCGCCAAGCAGTTCCACTTTCTCGGTCCGAGAAGTGCATTGTTGGAACTGGGTTGGAAGGCCAAACGGCTCTAGATTCGGGGATTTCAGCTATAGCCGAACGCAAGGGAAAAATCATTTCTACTGATACTCAAAAGATCATTTTCTCAAGTAATGGGGATACTCTAAGCATTCCATTAGTTATGTATCAACGTTCCAACAAAAATACTTGTATGCATCAAAAAACTCAGGTTCAGCGGGGTAAATACATTAAAAAGGGACAAATTCTAGCGGGTGGTGCGGCTACAGCTGGTGGAGAACTCGCCTTAGGAAAAAATGTATTAGTAGCTTATATGCCATGGGAAGGTTACAATTTCGAAGACGCAGTACTAATTAGCGAACGTCTGGTCTATGAAGATATTTATACTTCTTTTCACATCCGGAAATATGAAATTCAGACTCATGTAACAAGCCAAGGTCCTGAAAGAATCACTAAGGAGATCCCGCATTTAGAGGCTCGTTTACTCCGAAATTTAGACAGAAATGGAATTGTGATGCTGGGATCTTGGATAGAAACAGGTGATATCTTAGTAGGTAAATTAACACCTCAGACAGCGAGCGAATCATCATATGCCCCGGAGGATAGATTATTACGAGCTATACTTGGCATTCAAGTATCCACTTCAAAAGAAACTTCTCTCAGACTACCTATAGGAGGAAGGGGTCGAGTTATTGATGTGAGATGGATCCATAGAAAGGGGGTTTCCAATTATAATCCAGAAAGGATTCGTGTATATATTTCACAGAAACGTGAAATCAAAGTAGGTGATAAAGTAGCTGGAAGACATGGGAATAAGGGTATAATTTCTAAGATTTTGTCTAGACA